TCATGTCTCTCTTACAACACGACGAAGAAAAAAAAAAATGGTTTTTTTAAACCATTAAGAATATGTATACCATACACCTCGCTGGGATTGTAGTTCAATTGGTCAGAGCACCGCCCTGTCAAGGCGGAAGCTGCGGGTTCGAGCCCCGTCAGTCCCGAACTAGGATCCGATCCGTTAAATAAATGGATAAATTTCTTTAACGTGAAAAAAGAAACAGGGAGCAAGATCTAATACCCAGCGGGATCCCGATTTCTTTTGTTTTTATTTCGTATTTATCATTAGACAAATACGGGAATTTCCATTTCTTTCATTAGTGCCGATTGATAAGAGAGAGACATAACATAATAGTTAGATTCGGGTAGTATTCTTATATTCACTTTACTATTTTTTTTTAAGAGATACTCGTCCACTCTTGTTTTTCAATATTTTTGATGAATAAAATAGAAAAGAGTACCCCTTTTTACCGGAGTACATATGCAAATTGTATTCGTTTATTGTACGAGACACAACGAACTTAACATAAGTGCCTCGACAGAGTACTTGTCAGGGTAAATGAAAACCCCTTTGAGCTCCAACTTTTTTTTTTGGGGGGGGTATCCTCAATGACTAATTGGAAACAATCTATCTCATTTTCATTCAAATAAACTAAATTGCACACTCCATTTTTTATGTATGCCTTCCAGTCCCAATTGAAGGAAGAAATACTAATAAAATAAAAGAGGAGAACGAGTAACACTCCTTTTTATTAAATTCATTGGAATTATATTAGATTTTTGATACTTAACTCGTCCTTTTTCCATCTCACTCCTACTCTTTTCTTTTGATCTGTGTGTCATCCATAGAATACCATACCAGTCATATAATACCTCATAATTGTATGTACTCATAATTGTATGTATAAGTATAATATAACGAAGGAGGAATATGAATATATAAGGAAGACGATAAGGTTGGGTTATTTATAGAAAAGAAAAAGTGGAAAAGGATGTAAATTCAATTGGATTCCTGATCCAATAAAGAATCCTTTTTCAGATTTAGTATAGATAAAGGATCTTCCTATGTTATACTATTCAATTCTCGACGATGAATTTATTTGATAGATCATATATTGTTATTGATAATACTGATCCGATTCAGTATCATCAGAATGCAATTCATCCCATTGAATTTACAGGAATCCAATTTCTCATCTCTATGGGATTAGATCCCGAGTTATTGCGAAGTAAAAAAACAATGAGATTATGGAAGTAAATATTCTCGCATTTATTGCTACTGCACTGTTCATTCTAGTTCCTACTGCTTTTTTACTTATCATCTACGTAAAAACAGTCAGTCAAAATGACTAATTTGATTGAAACTTGAATTATTAGTTCTTATCAATGATTGAAGAAAGGAAAGGGATTCAAACTTCAAGTCTTAAACGAAAGAAATGATCTGGCTGGAATCATAAGTATCTGAGATAGTACTATCTAAGCCTAGATAGTATGGTATAGTTATCTAGTATTATATAGTATATATTATCATATTCATTATTTTCATAGAGAGTTGTATTATATATTGATCTAGATATAGACTTTTTCCTATAAAAAAAAAGCCCATATCTAGATCAATATACAATATGTATGTACATGGATTAGATGTATATCTAAATAGTACATCAAAATAGCAGCCCAATTCTTTTTTTTGGCTACATTTACCTGTGTGTATTTCGATCGATCCAAAATAATCGAAGGCCAACTGTTCTAATTCTTAACCTATTTTAGAATTTATTTATATAGGATGGATCCTGAGATCCATCAAAAGAATCAATGGAACAAGAATAATACGGGCATATACTAATCTATTAGAAATTTCAAATTAAATAAAAAAGTAAACAAAAAAAGAGAAAAGAAAACGAAACCAAAGAATCTTTTTCTTTTTTTAGATTTCCCACCCCAATAAGCTATTGCTTGATCCATTAACAGAAAACATGATCCGCGTAGTTCTATTCTATGATAATTTATTCAGATTTGTAAAAGGGAATAGGTTAATAGAGTAGACTCCTCTCTATTTTTTATGCTTAAGACATGAGATGAGTCAAAAAAAAAGCATAAAAAATAGAGAGGAGTCTAAAAGAAAGGTGAAATACGCGATACGTGAATCGCGCAACGAAAGAAGGATCTAATCTTCTTATGTGTAGAACCTCTTTTATTTGGTTTGGACAACAACTAGTCACTTCCAATGGAAAGTATGTATTGCTATAATCTAATTAGATTAGCGGAACGACTTTCTGTTCTCTTAGAACAGTAAAAGTAAAAAAAGAGGGAAACAAATACAAATAAAGAAAAAAAAAGAAAAAGCTTCGCAAAACGTTCAATTAAACAATTCATACAATTAAATTACTCAACTAGTAGTCCCCCTAAAGTCCACTCCTTCCCCATACTACAAGTGAGAGGGAAAATGTAAAGACTACCATTAAAGCAGCCCAAGCGAGACTTACTATATCCATATGAATTATGTCTCCTATCTCTATGAAGAAATTATTTAATTATTGATCAATAATCATAGTGGAATTAATGGCGCAGAGTCAAAATAGAATTCTGACTTAAGGCTTTTAATGAACCAATCCAATGAATCTACTTGTAACAAAATTCTACCAGGTAGAATTTGGAAGTATAAGTATTAAGATTAAGTACAGACATACCTTTTCTTGGAAAATTGGATAGCAAAGGAATACTTCTATCCTAATGAAATGAAACATGTGGGAATACTAAGACCTATTGTTTGTTACCCCCCTTTTTTTTTCGACTTTGACTTTTACTCTATAAAAATAAAAATAAGAGTTGACCGACTATCCTGATTGAATGTCTGATTACTCAGAGACCCTCGTGAGTCTGGATACAAAGTTTCTTCAATACTTTCCACAACTTCTAAATGGATTTCCCATCAGCCTATCCAATCTAATTCCAGATGGAGTCAGTAGACACAATTTTAGTAGTGGTAGTGAAAAAGAATTAGGAATTCTTGATACTCTTTCGTACAATCTCTTCTTCAATCCTAGGAGAAAAATGGATTGTCTTTTAGGAACCTTTGGATACTTTCGACCTCTGATTTTCGTCGTTGTGAATCCCAGAATTGACTCTCACTATTTTTTTTTGAAAAAAAAAATAGTGAGAGTCAATCATATTACTAAGTAAGACTCACTTCATTCCTATTTGTATCGGTTTGAGCCACACCCAAGTACCAGATTTTGAGAAAAAAACTATCGATAGGCTTATACTTCTCCGGCTCCGGGGACAAAATTATTCGAATTAAATCAGTAGAATAAGAAATCCCCCGTTTGTTTTTTGTTGATCAGGCGACACCCAGATTTGAACTGGGGATAAAGGATTTGCAGTCCCCTGCCTTACCACTTGGCCATGTCGCCAAATCCGATCCAAATCTAAAACAAAATCTAAAATAGGTAAAAAAAGAGTATTCATCCATATTCTTTTACTAAGATTCTATTACTAATTCTTTTCTTTTTTTGATCCAATCCAATTTAGATTATTCTCTTCGATTGGTTATCACACCCCTTAAAAAAAACTCCCCTTCTCTTTCCATTGAGAAGGTAAAAAAAGGATTTTCGGTCACAAACTGAAAAATTTAGTGCAAATTGGAACCATTAACTATTTTTTTTTGAATTAGTGAAAAGTTCTTCAATTTTTATCTCAAATTGTTGCCTTTCCTTACTGGCATAACAAATCAATTCAAATATATCAATATATATGATATGTGTATATGTAAACCCATACCCCAAAAACTAAAATTGTTACACATATACCGTTTTATGTACATATCCCATATCCTTATAGGGAATCGTCGTGCTTTTTTTTTTCGTTTTCCATAATACAATGGAAAAAGTGGAAATTATGATATAGTGTGACCTGACTTCTGTTGCCACAAACAAAACAAAATTGCTATAAAAAAAAGATGAGATATGTGGATAGGTGGATAGCTATACCGGCATATACTTTATTTAGTAAATATTATTCCTATTACACAATTCAATCATATTCCATAAATCCATATTATATATATATAGTCAAAATCAAATTATATTTATATATGGTTATATAGTAAAAGTCAAAAAATTTTTTCAACATGAAATAAAATGAACTTTAACTAAAGGGAAACCCATATTACTACTGGCTTTCTTTATTTCATTCATAGAGATTCGATTTCATTCTGAATCCATTTATTTTTTTGGTACCCAATCAATCTAATCGTATTATCATAATAATAGGTAGAAGTTGGATGAATTTTTATATTCTATATAAGACTCCATAAGTGTAAGTAACGGAATTTTTCTGGGAATGCTTTATTTTATAAATTTATTTCCATTTGTACCTGTCGCAAATTCGAACTTGCGTCGAAAATGCTCTTCATTCCTCTGTCTCATTTCCGTTATCATACGTATGAAGTAGGGTTGTCTAAAATTTCATGTGATTCAGTAAACGGAATATACATTCCATCATTGCGAAATCGATCCATATGGATCGATAAATAGTGAGCTAATAATGGGATTTTTCGATAAAGTGGAAACTTTAAAATTAAGATGCTCTGGGATGATGGAAATGAGGGAATGTCCACAATACCTGGATTTAGTCAGATCCAATTTGAGGGATTTTGTAGGTTTATTAATGAGGGCTTGACGGAAGAATTTCATAAGTTTCCGAAAATTGAAGACACAGATCAAGAAATTGAATTTAAATTATTTGTAGAAAGATATCAATTGGTAGAACCCTTGATAAACGAAAGAAATGCTGTGTATGAATCACTCACATATTCTTCTGAATTATATGTACCCGCGGGATTAATTTGGAAAACCGGTATAGATATGCAAGAAGAAACCATTTTTATTGGAAACATTCCAATAATGAATTCCCTGGGAACCTTTATAATAAATGGAATATACAGAATTGTGATCAATCAAATATTGCAAAGTCCTGGTATTTACTACCGTTCAGAATTGGACCATAACGGAATTTCTGTCTATACCAGCACCATAATATCAGATTGGGGGGGGAGATCAGAATTAGAGATTGATAGAAAATCAAGGATATGGGCCCGTGTGAGTAGGAAACAAAAAATATCTATTCTAGTTCTATCGTCGGCTATGGGTTCGAATCTAAGAGAAATTCTGGATAATGTTTGTTACCCTGAGATTTTATTGTCTTTCCTGAATGATAAGGAGAAAAAAAAGATTGGGTCAAAAGAAAGTGCTATTTTGGAATTTTATCAACAATTTGCTTGTGTAGGTGGGGATCCGATATTTTCTGAGTCCTTATGTAAGGAATTACAAAAGAAATTTTTTCAACAAAGATGTGAATTAGGAAGGATTGGTCGACGAAATATGAACCGTAGACTGAATCTTGATATACCTCAGAACAATACATTTTTGTTACCACGAGATGTATTGGCTGCTGTGGATCATTTGATCGGAATGAAATTTGGAATGGGTACACTTGATGATATGAATCACTTGAAAAATAAACGTATTCGTTCTATAGCGGACTTGCTACAGGATCAATTTGGACTGGCTCTTGTTCGTTTAGAAAACGCAGTTCGAGGAACTATATCTGGAGCAATTCGTCATAAATTGATACCGACTCCTCAAAATTTGGTAACTTCAACTTCATTAACAACCACTTATGAATCGTTTTTTGGCCTACATCCTTTATCTCAAGTTTTGGATCGAACTAATCCATTGACACAAATTGTTCATGGGCGAAAATTGAGTTATTTGGGTCCTGGAGGATTGACGGGGAAAACTGCTAGTTTTCGGATACGAGATATTCATCCTAGCCACTATGGACGTATTTGTCCAATTGACACGTCCGAAGGAATCAATGTTGGACTTATTGGATCCTTAGCTATTCATGTGAGGATTGGCCATTGGGGATCCATAAAGAGTCCGTTTTATGAAATATCTGAAAGATCAAAAAAAGAGGCACAGATAGTTTATTTATCACCAAATAGAGATGAATATTATAGGGTAGCAGCTGGAAATTCTTTGGCCTTGAATCAGAGTATTCAGGAAGAACAGGTTGTTCCAGCTCGATACCGTCAAGAGTTCCTGACTATTGCATGGGAACAGATTCATCTTAGAAGTATTTTTCCCTTCCAATATTTTTCTATTGGAGCTTCTCTCATTCCTTTTATCGAGCATAATGATGCGAATCGGGCTTTAATGAGTTCTAATATGCAGCGCCAAGCAGTTCCGCTTTCTCAGTCCGAAAGGTGCATTGTTGGAACTGGACTGGAACGTCAAACGGCTCTAGATTCGGGGGTTTCCGCTATAGCCGAACACGAGGGAAAGATCATTTATACTGATCCTGACAAGATTCTTTTTGCAAGTAATGGAGACACTACTATAAGTATTCCATTAGTTATCTGTCAACGTTCCAACAAAAATACTTGTATGCATCAAAAACCTCAGGTTTCGCGAGGTAAATGCATTAAAAAGGGACAAATTTTAGCAGACGGTGCGGCTACAGTTGCTGGGGAACTCGCTTTAGGAAAAAATGTATTAGTAGCTTATATGCCATGGGAAGGTTACAATTTTGAAGATGCAGTACTAATTAGCGAACGTTTGGTATATGAAGATATTTATACTTCTTTTCACATTCGGAAATATGAAATTAAGACTCATATGACAAGCCAAGGACCTGAAAGAATCACTAGGGAAATACCACATCTAGAGGCTCATTTACTCCGCAATTTAGACAAAAATGGAGTTGTGATGCTGGGATCTTGGGTAGAAACAGGTGATATTTTAGTAGGAAAATTAAGGCCTCAGACGGCAAACGAATCCTCATATGCTCCAGAGGATAGATTATTAAGAGCCATTCTTGGAATTCAGGTATCCACTGCAAAAGAAACTTCTCTAAAACTACCTATAGGCGGAAGAGGGCGCGTTATTGACGTGAGATGGATCGGGAAAAAGGGGGGTTCCTGTTATAATTTAGAAATGATTCGTGTATATATTTCACAGAAACGTGAAATCAAAGTAGGTGATAAAGTAGCTGGAAGACATGGGAATAAAGGTATCATTTCCAAAATTTTGCCTAGACAAGATATGCCTTATTTGCAAGATGGAACACCTGTTGATATGGTCTTCAACCCATTAGGAGTACCATCACGAATGAATGTGGGACAGATATTTGAATGTTCGCTCGGGTTAGCGGGGGATCTGTTAAAAAGACATTATAGAATAGCATCTTTTGATGAGAGATATGAGCAAGAGGCTTCGAGAAAGCTAGTGTTTTCTGAATTATATGAAGCCAGTAAGCAAACAAAAAATCCATGGGTATTTGAACCGGAATATCCGGGAAAAAGCAGAATATTTGATGGAAGAACAGGAAATCCTTTTGAACAACCTGTCTTAATAGGAAAGTCCTATATTTTAAAATTAATTCATCAAGTTGATGATAAAATCCATGGACGTTCTAGTGGACATTACGCACTTGTTACACAACA